CGGGTAGCGGGAATCGAACCCGCATCGTTAGCTTGGAAGGCTAGGGGTTATAGTCGACGTTGGTTGATCATTTTTAACGTTTCTAATTCAAAACCGAACATGAAATTTTGGTTTCATTCGGCTCCTTTATAGAAGATCGATGTATTCCCAAAGAGAAAAATTAGATCCATAACATCTATGTTAGCTTTTCTGTATGAATCCATCCAAAGCTACTTGCTTTCTAGATGATCCCTCTAGAGGAGGGGGATTATACTAAATCCATTTAGTCTAGTTACTTCGTTCCCTATTTCCACTCGCAGGATCCTGAGGAAAAGAATTTGGTTTCCACCGAGCTGAAACAATATGCTGATGGTTCTAGTAAACCAAAACCATCGTTTTATAGCTATTTGGCTTCAATTTCCCTTTTACAAAAAAAAAAAAAAATGGAAGATCTAGTTACGATTGGAAATAAACTTTTGTATCTTCATCCATAGATCCTTTATTCATACTCATTCAATTGGAAGAGTTAATCCAATCCAAAAAAATTATGCTTCGCGACTCCATATCCATAATCCAATCTTTTTTATTCAATTTCTAATCGGCCTTTGGATACAAATCGTGAGAATGTATATTCTTCCTCAAATATACTATTGAGAGGTAAAGGATTAAACCTTTTTAAGAAATAAAGTTTTTGATCGGAATATGAAAAAAACTGAAAGACCCCTTAACTATTTAAGTTTTTGATAGAACGAATCACACTTTTACCACTAAACTATACCCGCTACATATTTATTATTGTATATGAATGGACCATTTGTCGAACAAAAGAGTGAGGCGCAATCAAGATAGCATCAGAATCATGAAAATTTTAGCGTTGACGCTTCGTCCCGCCGGGGACTTAAATAGGCGAAGAGCAGAAAGCTTACTTAAATAACATAAAAAAAGTTATAGTTATATTATACTTTTCTTTTCGTTTGATACGAAGTCATTACTGACAGTCCCGGTCTGAAAGAATCATTGAAGCTGGATCATAGAAAGGATGAAATCTGCATACATGGTTTCTTTTTTTTTTTTCAACTTCTCTTTCAACTGCCAGATCTTACTTATGAATTAAGAATTCGGGTCAATTGGATCTCAATTGTTCAAATAAAGCTTGTCTCTTGAACAAATAAATGAGTTATATTATAACTACGTTTATAAATAAATATGTGTGTTTAATATTAAATTAATATTAATAATATTAAGTAATAATATTAAGATTAAGTATTAATTTAATATAATATTAAGTATTAATAATAAGAAATGACACTTCAACAAGTATTTTTGATTGATATCAAATCATTATTAAATCATTTTATCTATGGAAATACTGGCCTGGCCCGGCCAGTACTTAAACCAAGCCGGGGGAATAAACCTTTCGTACAAAATAGAAGAAGTAGGGTATTTTTCTATTGGGGATATCCGTTTCGAATCATTATCTAAATTGAATTCCTGATCAAATTTCTTCTTATTTCTTATATATATATATATATTTTTTTATTTAGAATAATAAGATAGGAATTTATAAATAAATATATATATATATTTATATATATATATATTTATAAAAAATTAAAAATAAAGAATATAATTTAATAGAATATAAATAAAAGAATATAAAAAAAAAAATAGATAAATAAAAAAGTAAAACGAAGGTTTTTATCAATCTTTACTTCACGTGTCACATCACATAAAAAATTTTCCATTTTTAAACGGGGATGGGAATGGGGAGAGATGGCTGAGTGGACTAAAGCGGCGGATTGCTAATCCGTTGTACGAGTTATTCGTACCGAGGGTTCGAATCCCTCTCTCTCCGCTTCTTCTTATTACTTGAGACTTTCGAATTCGAAGGAATTTCGATCCCTTGATTTTATCATAGGTAAATGTATGGAATAGATAAAATCATAAGAAAAAAAAAAATTAGAAAAAGCAGGAAAAACGAAAAATATCTTTTTTTTATTCCTCACGTCCAGGATTACGCCCTGGATCATTAGATAAAAATCCGAAGATGAAGAGAGAAATAAAGAATATCACTACTGTATAAACGAATAATTTGAGAGTAAGCATTACACAATCTCCAAGATCTTTTTTTTTTGAAAAAGGGAATAGGTTACTTATTTTTTACTACACTATTTTGTTTTGACATGACACCCCCCCAAAAATGAAGTGTTTTTTGAAAAGAAAGTCATTGCTGTGGTTATTCAATATACAAGAATTTCTATTTTTGAATCGAGGGTTCATAATGTAAGACTTATCTGGTCTTATCAATTTTTCGAATTTTTATTTATCGAATAAATCATGAATTTAGCAGAAGTATTAAATCATCGAAAACTTACAGCAGCTTGCCAAACAAAGGCTAAGAGAAAAAAAAGTACAGGTATGACAGGCATAACATCTACGATTGGATTTAAAAAGGCATAAGCTTCGGGCAATTTGGCGAAGAAAAAACTACTCGAATAAAAGACAGAATTAAGACAGATGCAGATTAAACTAAAGATATTAAGCATAACAAAATTTCGTTCTTGTAGATTAGATAATTTTATTCTGATTGAGTTTTTTTTATAAGGGAAAAAAAGACAAGTCAAAAAATCTTTCTTTTTTTTTTTCGAACTCTCCCAAATAAAAATCTTTCCTTCCATTCTCAAATGAGAATACAAGGAATTCCATTTTCATACAATATCTTAACTGAATTCCCTGTAATGATCAATGAATTTTTTTGATTCTATATCTACGTGTGTTGAATCCTAGCAACAATATATCCCCAATGTATTTATTTATTGGGTTGGAATTGACGAATAACCAATACCAATATTAATGTTTATTAGTGTCGAATAGAAATTCGAAATGGGGCGTGGCCAAGCGGTAAGGCAGCGGGTTTTGGTCCCGTTACTCGGAGGTTCGAATCCTTCCGTCCCAGACCGTTTCCATCAGAAACGAAAGATGGGATCACATCGTATCCCACATGAAACATAAAATTGTTAACGAGAACAATCTTTTGTTCTGAATTCTAAGAATGATTCTTAGAATCATATTTTTTCTTTCATTTGGTTTCTCACAAACGTAATCAAGTGTCAAATGTGGGTGGAAATAAATATCTTTTTTTTTTAATTCAAAAAAGAAATTCTGGGTTTATCATTCACATTCAGGATATGTTCGTACTACTCAATATTCATTTTAAAGTTAGTTACTTATGGAAACTTTATGTCCCATATCTATGAAATGTCAATTCTCACATGAAGCATTCTGAATCGAAATGTGAATGAAAGAAAGGCATCTTTATTCCCTTACCAAGGGTAAAAAGCCTAAAGTAAATAAATGGGGTATCCCAATTCCACAGTCTATGTTATGTGGAGACTAAAGAGTAGGGAGTTTTTGGTACTAATTTCATCACTGGTCTTAAAACTTCTAAAGCTGGTGTGGGAAAAAAATAGTAAAAACGAATTGATCTGGACCCCATTTTTTTGTATTTTATCTGGTTCATCTTATATCTTATCCGGTTCAAATGAATAATTGGAAATCAATGTAATGTAGCGATTGGGGGGAAATTCGTATATTGCATCTACTTGACTTTATGAAATTGATGGAAAAGAAAAATTCTTGAACCTGAAGTAAAACAAAATCCGTATTGTATAAAATAAAAAGTTTTATTAATAATTGATTTTGTTCCGGGATTGCAAATCTATTAATATTAAAGGTTCTTCTTTTGAGGTTTATAGTTTATTTGTTCGAGAAAAATGGATCCTTCATGATTGATCGTCCCGAACAATCTTTTTAAGATGTAAATAAGTCTTAAGCAAACTTATTTATTCGTCTTTTTTAGAAATATGTTTCATTCATATGATAGAATATAGAGTTAAATAAATTGGATCCTTGCCGAGCCTTCCCCGGATAAATACTTATCTATCCATAGATAGATAGATAGAAAGTATGTACTATTATATACCGGTATACACACACCGGTTGAGCCAATGACTATTCATGATTCCATATTGAATCAATTACATACCGGTTTGAAATAAAATTAGAGGAATGTTATGGTAAAACTTCGTTTGAAACGATGTGGTAGAAAGCAACGTGCGACTTGAAGGACATGATCGGCTGTGGATTCTTACATCCACCATTTTCTATAGGAATGAAGATGTTCTTAGCTCGACATAGTTTGTTCTGCTCTGTTAGGAACCTAATTTGTGTTAGGTTGTAAGTAAATAGTACATGATGGAGCTCGAGCAGAAAGGATTGATTCGTTTATCAGGGGGAAGAATCTAGGGTTAGTAACTATCAATAAGTTAGACCAACTTTGTAAGTATATCCTCAATATATAAATCGAAAGGTTAAAAAAATCGAAAAATCAAAGAAGTTTGAAAAATAAAAAGTAAAATTTTTCAGAATTGGTAAAACTATTTCGATCAAAAGTGTATCACAAGGTAATCCACCGTTCATATTCTATTTCTATAGTATAGAAAAAAATAACAAAAAACAAAAAGGTATGTTGCTGCTCTTTTGAAAGGAGTAAGGATCACCGAAGTAATGTCTAAACCCAATGATTTCACAAAGCAAAGATAAAGGATTCCGGAACAAGTAAACACTATTTTCAATTGTCTCAACAATTGAATCAGAATGAGGAATAAAAATAGATTCGAGATGAGACAAACGAAAGAGGTTAGAGACGGCTCAATAAATGTCTAAGGGTTTCCCTTCGAACTCTGTCAGAATTACCCAACTTGAGTTATGAGTACGAATGAGATTTCTTTTTTTCTGTAAGGAAGAATAAAAAAACGACTCAAATCATAGTCTAATTCATGATTTTATGGATCCATTTGCCATTATATACATATACAGAAATTTAGAATCCTTTTTTCTCGAGCCGTATGAGGAGAAAACCTCCCATACGTTTCTAGGGGGGGCATTGTTTATTTACATCTATTCCAATGAGCCATCTACCGAATCGTTGCAATTGATGTTCGATCCCGAAGAGAAGGAAGAGATCTTAGAAAAGTAGGTTTTTACGACCCGATAAAGAATCAAACTTATTTAAATGTTCCTGTTATTCTATATTTCCTTGAAAAAGGTGCTCAACCTACGGGAACTGTTTGTGATATTTTAAGGAAGGCGGAATTATTTCAAGAAAGAACTTCGATTCGAGTTAATTAAAGGAAAAAACAAAATTAATAAATAAAAAAAAGGGGGGGGAACTAGTATCTATCTTTGTGTAATTATTTACACACAATTTGCCTTTTTCTTGCTGTATTCATACTTAATTTACTTTTTTTTCTTGTTTTGTTTGTTGCGGGAATCCACCAACAAACAAGGGGTTAATCTTGCTTATTGTACCTCTATTGATTGAATAAACCCGAGATTTTTTCTTTACTTTACCTCTTTCGTATTTTTTTCATCCAAATTTATTATTTATGTTTATGTTGTGCCAATCCAACACAAGTCCTTATTTGATTTACTTAAATTTGTTTTCTTAACATTGGATTCATATTGACAATGGTGTATCGAAGAAATATAATTCGATCGTAGATAAATAGATCCGTTTATCTCCACCCCATATTGGTTTTTTCTTTCCTTCACTTCAGTCAAATGATGGGTTTGCCCTGCCGGATTTACTGGCATACAAGATGTATTTTCTTAACGAAAAAGAAAAGAAAATTGATAAAGAAAATGGTGGTTTGTCACAATTTTGACATCTCTATTGGGAATCTGTTGTTGTTTAATCGGATCTGTCCATTTTGGTATTTTGGTGTTTTTAATTGATCAACAAATCTTTCTTTTCGATTTGTTCTAGTTCAATGTTTTGACGGGGTCGTGCAGTGCAATTCAATTGATTTTTTTATTTTGACCGTATTTACATATCCTATTTATTTTATTCGGGTTGCTAACTCAACGGTAGAGTACTCGGCTTTTAAGTGCGACTATGATCTTTTACACATTTGGATGAAGCAACAGATTCGTCCAGACTATTGGTAGAGTCTATAAGACCACGACTGATCCTCAAAGGTAATGAATGGAAAAAACAGCATGTCGTAATAAAATATTATTATTATTTTTTTCACTTCCAAAAAGAAAAAAAAAATTCACATTTACAGTTGGGTCTAGTGAATAAATGGACAGAGCCCTATGGCTCTAATTCTGGTGAAATAAAAAGCAACGAGCTTTTGTTCTTAATTTGAATGATTACCCGATCTAATTAGACGTTAAAGATAGATTAGTGCCTGATGCGGGAAAGGGTGGGTTCTTTTGTGAGTGGACCATTGATTTTCTTTCTTTTTTTTTTTTTATGAATCCTAATTATTCTTTATTATGGATTGGAGACGGATGTGTAGAAGAAACAGTATACTGATAAAGAGAATTTATTCCAAAGTCAAAAGAGCGATCGAGTTGCAAAAATAAAGGATTTTTGACCCTCTTGTAATTATAACGAACATAAACCAATTGGATAGAAAAGGAGAGGAAAAAGATCTGTTGATTGGACTCCCCTGTTTCCTTTGTTTGTGGGATATATATTCTTTTCTTACTGTAATTATATACATAATATATACCCTGTTCTGACCATATTGCACTATGTATCATTTGATAACCCCAAAAATGAAATGGGTCCTGCCTCTGGTTCAAGTAGAAATGTAAATGGAAGAATTACAAGGATATTTAGAAAAAGATAGATTTCGGCAACAACACTTTCTATATCCGCTTCTCTTTAAGGAGTATATTTACACATTTGCTCATGATCGTGGTTTAAATGGTTCGATTTTTTACGAATCCACGGAAATTTTTGGTTATGACAATAAATCTAGTTCAGTACTTGTGAAACGTTCAATTATTCGAATGTATCAACAGAATTATTTGATTTATTCGGTTAACGATTCTAACCAAAATCGATTCGTTGGGTACAACAATTATTTTTATTTTCATTTTTATTCTCAGATGATATTGGAAGGTTTTGCAGTCATTGTGGAAATTCCATTCTTGCTGCGATTAGTATCTTCCCTCGAAGAAAAAAAAATACCAAAATCTCAGAATTTGAATTTACGATCTATTCATTCAATATTTCCCTTTTTGGAGGACAAATTATCGCATTTAAATTATGTGTCAGATATACTAATACCTTATCCCATCCATCTGAAAATCTTGGTTCAAATCCTTCAATGCTGGATCCAAGATGTTCCTTCTTTACATTTATTGCGATTCTTTCTTCACGAATATCATAATTGGAATAGTCTTATTACTCCGAATAATTCTATTTTTTTTTTCAAAAAAAAAAATAAAAGACTATTTCGGTTCCCATATAATTCTTATGTATCTGAATGCGAATTTGTATTAGTTTTTCTTCATAAACAATCTTCTTATTTACGATTAACATCTTCTGGAGCTTTTCTTGAGCGAACACATTTCTATGGAAAAATAGAACATCTTATAGTAGTGCGTCGTAATTATTTTCAGAAGACCCTATGGTTCTTCAAGGATCCCTTCATGCATTATGTT